GATCACAATTCTGTAAATTCCATTTACTATAGAAGTTCCCAGGGAATTCATTAGAGGAATGTTTCCAATAAAAATGGTTTGTTCTTGCATATCCCTACTGTTCTTCCAAATTAATCCCCCCGATACATATAATTCAGAAGAATATGTGAGTGATTCATATATAGCATCTCTTTCTTTTATCGATGGTTCTACTAATTGATATGTTTCCACAAATAATTGAAATTCAATTTCTTGATCTCTATCTTCAATTTTTGGAAACTTATAAAGTTCTTCTGCTAAGCCCTGATCAATGAACCTACAAAATCCTTCAAATTGTATCTGATTAAATCCAGGTATTGTAGACATTCCCCCATTTCCATCCCCAAGCATTTTTAATTTCCCATTTATTGAAAAAAAAAATCCCATTATTGGATCGTTTTTCATCCAATTATATGGATCGATCAGCACTGATGGAATTGCTATTCGGTTTACAGAATCACATAAAATTTTATCTAACTCCATATATGAATATATATGAATATATATGAATATGGAATGTCTGAAATACGTATGAACGGAGGAATAAAGTAAAGCGAATTTGGATTTTCTACTCAAATTGGAATTTGCAACAGATACAACTGGAAAAGAATTGAGAAATTCCACTTAACTTAGACTTATGGAATTTTCTATTTTATATAGAATAACAAAAAGGGATTCAATTTCTACTATTATTTATGATATTACATATTCCAATACAATTAGATACCAGTGAAATACATAATTCGTGATTTTATCTCTTCGATGAGATAAAAATCCAATAGTTAGAAACAATATAAAATTGTTTTTTTAACACTTAGCTTTTTTGCTTTTTTTTTTCAGAGATATTTTTTTTTTATTTTAATAGAGTTTGTTCAAGCGCAGAAGAAGGCTTTATTAAGCATACGCGGATAGAACTATAGCTACCTATATATGTCTTTCCTTGTATTGCGGGTCTATTCTGTACAGCGCATGGCGTGTTCTAGCAAAATATCGATTTTCTATAGGAATCATAAACAGATAAGATATCTGATTAGCGGTATACGTGTAATAATTTATGTTCTGGGGTTTACATATACTCATAATTGTTGTTATAATTGAAATGGATAAGGCTTTTTTTTTTATTGATTTTTTTTATTGAATTATTGAAAAGAATCAATACTGGATAGTTAGATATCCATTTTGATTTTCTTATATAATTATAATTCGGGAAATACAATTTTAGATTCAAATTCGAGAATCGTTCATGAATTTTCATTCAATAGTTAACGGTTCCAATTTGTCCTGAATTTTGGCTTTTGTCACTGAAAATTCACATTTAATTTTTCCTTTCAATAGAAAGGAGAAAGAATTCAGATAGTGCGTGTTTTGACATACTATAGAAAAGTAATCAAAGAGATGGATCCAATCCAAAAAAAGAAGGATTTTTTTTAGTTTTAGGAAAGGGATTCAGATTAAGAAAAATGGGATTCAAGATACAATTGCAAAAAAAAGAAGTTTAGTAAGAAAAAACAAAGAAGGGGGAGGATATTTTCTTCTATTTTTGATTTCTATTTTCTATTGCCTTGGCGACATGGCCGAGTGGTAAGGCGGGGGACTGCAAATCCTTTTTCCCCAGTTCAAATCCGGGTGTCGCCTGATCAACAAAAGAGGGGAAATACCTTATTCTGGTTTGCTGATAGATTGTCCCCAATAGAAACAGCGGAGGAAAAAGACTCGTGATATTTCCAAGAGCGCCGCTACTTATTTTGATTTTATTTGCCCTTAATCTTTCCCGATTCTACTAGCACTCATATAAGAACTTCTTATAATTAATTGAATTAGATTTTTTGGATTGTTTTATCAATGGTATTGGACAAAATCTTTTTTTTTACTCTGCACCAGCGATAATAATATTATTATTAGTGACTATTATTATTAATAGTCACTATTATTAGTGAAAAATAATGGAAAAAAGTGAACAATACTAGCAAAATTCCTTCATATTCATAGAGATAGGGGACATAATTCACATGGATATAGTAAGTCTCGCTTGGGCTGCTTTGATGGTAGTCTTTACATTTTCCCTTTCACTCGTAGTATGGGGAAGAAGTGGACTCTAGGGATACTACTAATTGATCTAGGGATACTACTAATTGAGTTGAGAAATGCAACTCTATCAATTCTTTTATAGATCGTTCCGCAAAGACTTTTAAATTTAACTATTTTAAATTTTAAATTGAACAATTTATAGTGAAATATTGAAATTGAATTCAATAATTGAATTCAATTTCAAAATTCTATTCGATTCGATATGAATAATATTTGAATAATACCCTTTTAATCATAATCAAATAAATATTTTAATGATTCCAGTGTTCATACTTCAAAAGTAAAAAGAATACAAATGATAGGAAAGTTATTCCAACCGAATTCTTCCTAAATTCTTTATTATATTATGATAAACCGGCTCTTATCAGAGTTATATATGGATAATAAGGAACAGCGGGACCTTTTTTACTTTTTATTTGTTTGCCTTTTTCTGGTTCAAAGACAAAAGAAAGTAGTTCTTTTTTTAGTTATTTAAAAGTTATTAAATTAAGATTTTCTACGGGAAATAAAATAGACATACTGATTCTCTAAGGGGATACTCCGCATACTAAGATATTTTCTTGGAGAAGTCACATATTGCGTACTTAGTACTTAGTTTAGTATTTTTTTTATTATTTTCGTTTTATAAATTCGATTTATGCTATACTTTATTGACTTGACTCATTTCATATTATGATTCAAAGATTTCAAATTGGCGAGGTTTACTAATCCTTTTCTTTTCGTCGAAATCTGAAAAAAACTCCTTTCCTTGGATGATTTGTCAACTGTTCAATCAATGGAATGCTAAAAAAAGATTTCTTGATTTTCTTTTATTAATACATACCCCGACTATTCTTTTTTTTTCTTTTCATTGATTTGATTATTTCAATGGATTCCGGGATTCATATTGACAATAATAAGAAATCCAGGAATTAGAATCATAAGAGTAAGAGGCGCCTTTCAACTATTCCAGATTAATTATTAATTGGAACCAACACAAATCAAACATATGAAAAAAAGAAATCCAATTTGAACCTTATCTACATTCCATATAGATAATTAATATCTATTGTCTAGATATCTATCTATATATGAAGATGACATTCTAGATTGATCCATATTAAGCCCAGTACCACTTTATATTCTAGTATACTAGAATAACAAAAATAGATAGTATGGTAGTAAATATATTACTTTCTACCATACTATCGGGTCTCATAGAATCCTGCTGATTCTAGTTCGCTCATTTCAGCTAAAACACAAAATTGGAATTATTTTCATTTTATTTCGTTAATTCTTGATATTGATAAGAACTAAGAAGTCAAGTTTCATTCAAATTAATCACTTTGACTAACAGTTTTTACATATATTATAAGTAAAAAAGCAGTAGGAACTAGAATGAACAGTGCAGTAGCAATAAATGCGAGAATATTTACTTCCATAATGTCATCGTTTCGTTTTTCTTTACTTCACAATAATTCGGGATTTAATCCCATAAGAGATGATAAATCTTTCGCCTCTAAATTCAATGGGATGAATTCCATCTCGATGATATCAAATCAGATCAATATCATGAATAACAATATCTGAACTCTCAAATCGATTTATCGTCGAGAATTGAATAGTATAACATAGAAAGATCATTTATTCATACCAAATCCAAAAAAGTATTCCTGACCCAATCGAAAATTTTCTTACTTTGTTACTTTATTTATCATTCTTTTCCATTCTTTCTTTTCTATCTTTTCTATCTTTTCTATTCTTTTCTATAAAACTATCTCCTTCCTTATACAATCATCTGACTAAGTATCATCTAATCCTCTTTAAACTTACATAAGTTACAAACAAACAAAAAAAAGTGCGATAAAGATAAGTCCTAGTACAGTATAAAAAAAAAATCGAATATTCTACCAAATTTACTTTTTTATAGTTTGTTTTTTCTTCGGCATAAATCCTTAAAAAAGATTATCGATTTCCTCTCTCTATAAGAGAGGCAGGGTCCTTATTTGATTTTTCTTTTATTAATATACTCTTTACTTGATTGAATTAGGAATGGGATCCATATTCCATATAATATATCAAAACTTCAGTGTACAATTTGAATGAGATAGATTGTTTCAAATAATTGAGGTTACACAAAATCAGAGCCAAAAAAGAATAAAGAAGAGACTTTTCCGATTAAAAGGATTTTATCAAAAGAATTTAAGTCATTTTGTACCGTACAAATAAGAATTCCATTTGTGTATGTGCTACCGGGAAAGATAGGGTACTCGATTCGATTTCATTATACGGATCGGGAGGAATCGAAAAGGCAAAATTCAGTGAGGTAGCTCTTGGAATCCTGAAGATGATGCTACCAATAATTGTACTAATCCACATGTGTCTTTATCCATCTCTATCGATACTAGTTGAAGAAATGAAATGAAAATGACCCTATTTGTATTTGCTTTGATGAAAAACGAAAATAAAGAAAATAAATTATATAAAATAATATTAATATTAAGGATCCACTTTGGGAATGAAATTCTGCTATTTGTACCCCTTATTACAGATTATAGAAAATGAAGAGATGAATTGATGTATTTTTTTTTATTGGATTATTGGTTATTTGTCGGGACTGACGGGGCTCGAACCCGCAGCTTCCGCCTTGACAGGGCGGTGCTCTGACCAATTGAACTACAATCCCAGGGAAACGAAATACAGCATACATATTCTTCTGATTTCATTCAAACACTTTCTGTTTAGATTTTAAATTGGAATCGCCTCGTTGTAACAGAGTGCGAGTGGTAGGTAATATTGATATCCACACGCATATAGATTTTAGTGATAATGGCACGAATTACTAGTTATCTTTTCGTTATTTCAAATAAATCGTTATTTCAAATAAAAATCGCAAAATCAATTGATAATCAACC